TCAAGCTTTCGGGGGGCTCATTCAAGACTTACTCGAACTATTACTCAACAGAAAATAAGAGCTTTGGTTTCTGCTCATCGGGATAGAGATAGGCAAAAGAGAGATTTTCGTCGTTTGTGGATCACTCGGATAAATGCAGTAATTCGCGAGAATAAGGTATCCTATAGTTATAGTAGGTTAATACATGATCTGTACAAGAGGAAATTGCTTCTTAATCGTAAAATACTTGCACAAATAGCTATATTAAATAGGAATTGTCTTTATATGATTTCCAATGAGATCATAAAAGAAGGGGATTGTAAGGAATCCACCGGAAAAATTTAAATGATGCTCCCCGGAGAATGAACTCCGGGAAGGTATAGTCGAAATTAGTATGATAAAAAATTGATAAAAAGTCGTCAAAATGAGCGAACGCGCTCAAAAAAAAAAGATTTCTTCTTCCCCGATTCTGTGATTCTTTTTTTTTTTTTTCTTACGACACACAATCAAATCTAGATTCTTGGATTTTTCGAACAAAACATTCATCTGCGTTTGAGTTCGGATTGGAATTTTGATTCGATTGAAGAGTAAGCCTATTTATTTCTGGTTCGAAAACCAGTAGTAGTAGTTCTAGCGGTCGACTCGGTTCTTTCAAACTGTTTCTCGTTATTAAGAAAAGGTAACAAAGATAAAATACGAGCTTGTTTTATAGCAATAGTAATTAATCGTTGTTGTTTCAAGGTCAATCTATTCACTCGTCTAGATAATATTTTTCCTTGTTCACTAATAAACCGACTAATTAAACTCATATTTCTATAATCAATTCGATCCCCCGATTGGATCGGGGGCAAACGCCTACGAAAAGATCGCTTGGATTTAAGAAAAGGTCGCTTGGATTTATCCATGGTTTGTTTATTCCTTATCCCTGAAAATCCTATTTCAATTTCAATTGGATTAAAAATGAATTAGAATTAAGAAATAGGATTTGGTTTAGTTATATTATTAAATATATGTTATATATATAATATGTCATTTTTCCTGTTCCTTGGAAGGGTGACAAACGGGCCCTCGTTCGATCTATTTCTTTATCTCCCCATGAATCGTATGTTTGTAACAATAGGGACAGAATTTTATCAATTCCAATCGACTAGGCGTATTGTGTCGATTCTTTTGAGTAATATATCTGGAAATGCCCGTTGATTCTTTATTAACACCGTTTCGCACACAACTGGTACATTCCAAAATAACCGTTACTCGGACATCTTTACTCTTGGCCATGAACCTCCTTTGGTTTTTGATTCGCTCAACTCTTCTATTTTTTCGATCTGAAGCGAATAAGAAAGGAACAAAGAAAAAATAGAAGTTGCTAACTCGAAATCCAATTATGAAAGATTTCGTTGCAATCAATAGAGTAATAGTAAATAATAAGTAATACAATGATTTCGAACTATATTTCTAATTGCAGTACAATATCTTATTTAAGTATCTTGTATGATACTGTTGCCCTAGACCCACATTTCATTCCCGCTCTCACTCTATTATTAATTTAAGCCTGAATCCAAGTTTCGCTGAGATTGAATCCACTTTTATTCTTTCTCTTTCCTCCCTTACCTTATTCTAATTCTAAAAAGAAAAAAAAAAGAGGGGGAGAGGAATTAGTTACAGATATTTGATTGTATCTCTAATCTTCTTCAACCCTTCCCGTGTCAATAACTAAAATGAAAAAAAAGGGAATGTCAACGCATCCGGGAATAAACGATTGATCTCTATCAATAAACCTGCTAAAGACCCGAACCATAGAGTACTTAGTACCGGTGCCACGGAAAGATATGTTTTTAGATCTCGCATTGAAAATCCTCCTTCTTTATTGTAATACATAATGGCAATACATATATGATCAGATGCATATGTAGTTAAGGACCACTTGTATTTGTACGGGGTAATCCCTAATTAAAATTGAAATGTACAATGATTCGGTAGATAAGATTTTCTTTTCTTAAAACAGAAAAATACGTCCCTTTCTTCCTGAGCATTGCTGAAAAATTTTGATTTTCTTTTTACCGTCTCATATGCGTGTATATAAGTCTTTTATTATATGTTATACTGTTATATGATATGAGCCCCAAAAAGAAGAAATGGCAATATAAATTGTGTATATCAATGGAAGAAATAACACTATGGAAAGAAATAGCACTATGGAAAAGAAGACAGGGATTCTCTACAATGACACTGTAGACCAATTGAAAGGGATGTAGCGCAGCTTGGTAGCGCGTTTGTTTTGGGTACAAAATGTCACAGGTTCAAATCCTGTCATCCCTACCTATTACTTCTCCTCTGAGCAGTAACGAGGAATCAATTGAGATCAATTAAATTGGACATAAATAATCTTTCTTTCATTTTATGATACTATAGATGATATATATATACATGCAAGACATATTGGGGTTACAAAAAGAATCACAGTCTTATCTATTGTGATAAGAAAGCGCTCTTAGTTCAGTTCGGTAGAACGTGGGTCTCC